ACACTCCACGTTCTGAGAAATATTTATCATCCGAAACGAGTAAAAAATTGCGTCTTTGGCGAAATTGGCTAAAGAAAGGCGTTGAGAAAGGGCAGATGGGTAGAACCTTTCAACGAGATAGTGCTTTTTCAACTCTCTCAAAATGGAATCTATTCCAAACATATATGCCTTGGTTCTTTACTTCGACAGGGTACAAATATCTAAATTTGATATTTTTAGATGCTTTTTCAGACCTATTGCCGATGCTAAGTAGCAGTCACAAATTTGTATCCAATTTTCATTATATTATGCACAGATCAGCATGGCGAATTCTTAAGCTAAAATGGCGAGCTCTTAAGCTAAAATTGTGGGGATTGTGGGCACCGATAAGTGAGATTTCAAGTGAGATTTCGTGGAAGTATTTCCGTAGGCTTCTTTGGGTCGAAGAAATTATTCATCGAAATAATGAGTCACCGTTGATATCGACACATCTGAGCTCGCCAAATGTTCGGGAGTTCCTCTATTCAAGCCTTTTACTTCTGCTTCTTGCTGGATGTCTCGTTCAGGTACTTCTTTTCTCTGTTTCCCTAGACTCTAGTGAGTTACAGACAGAGTTCGAGAGGATAAAATCTTTGACGATTCCATCATACACGATTGAGGTGTACAAACTTGTGAATGGGTATCCTAAACCTGAACCGAATTCTTTCTGGTTAAAGAATCTCTTTCTAGTTGCTCGGGAACAATTAGAAGATTTTCTAGCAGAAATACTGGGTTTTGCGTTATTTGGTGGTGGTCCCGCTTATGGGGTCAAATTTATACAGAAGATATTTTTCAATCTCATCGATCTCATAAGTATCATACCAAATCCCATCAATCGAATCACTTTTTCGAGAAATACGAGACATCTAAGTCATACAAGTAAAGAGATCTATTCATGGATAAGAAAAGGACAAAGGTTTCCGACTCATGATGAAATAGAATCCTGGATCGAGACCTGTGATTGGTTTTTGGATAAAGAGAGAGTTTACTCGTTTCATTTCTCCACCTTAAGGCCAGAAAAAGGGATTGATCAAATTCTATGGAGTCTGACTCATATTGATCAGTTAGTAAAGAGTGACTATGGTTATCAAATGTTTGAACAAGCGGGAGCAATTTACTTACGATACGTAGTTGACATTCATCAAAAGGATCTAATGAATTATGAGTTCAATACATCCTGTTTAGCAGAAAGACGGATATTCCTTGCTCATTATCAGATAATCACTTATTCACAAACCTCGTGTGGGGCTAATAGTTTTCATTTCCCATCTCATGGAAAACCAAAACCCTTTTCGTTCCGCCTAGCCCTATCCCCCTCTAGGGGTATTTTAGTGATAGGTCCTATAGGAACTGGACGATCCTATTTGGTCAAATCCCTAGCGACAAACTCCTATCTTCCTTTCATTACGGTATTTCTGAACAAGCTGAATTTGAAAATAGTTATTGATGATCTCGATCCTGAGGACTATATGGAAGCGCTTGATGATGTGGATATTGATGGTATTGATGATGATAGCGATCCTGCTAAGGACTATATGGATGCGCTTAAAGATGTGGACGATATTGATGATCGTGACTCTATTTATTCGAACTTGGACTCGGACCCGGAGCTGAGGGAGGAGTATACGGTGGATGATGAGATGCTTAGGTATATCATCGAGTTGGAAATAGACCTAGCTTCTATCAACTTGCAATTCGAATTGGCAAGAACAATGTCTCCTTGCATAGTATGGATTCCAAACATTCATGATCTGTATGTGGATGAGTCGGAGTCACTCGGTTTATTATTGAATTATCTCTCCGGAGATTGTGAAAGACGGTCCACTAGAGATATTCTTGTTATTGCTTCGACTCATATTCCCCAAAAAGTGGATCCCGCTCTAATAGCTCCGAATAAATTAAATACATGCATTAAGATACGAAGGCTTCTTATTCCACAACAACGAAAGCACGTTTTCACCCTTTCGTATACTAGGGGATTTCACTTGGAAAAGAAAATGTTCCATACTAATGGATTCGGGTCCATAGCCATGGGTTACAATGCACGAGATCTTGTAGCAATTACCAATGAGGCCCTATCGATTAGTATTACACAGAAGAAATCAATTATAGACACTAATACAATTAGATTCGCTCTTCATAGACAAACTTGGGAGTTGCGAGCCCATGTAAGACCGGTTCCGGATCATGGGATCCTTTTCTATCAGATAGGAAGGGCTGTTGCACAAAATGTACTTATAAATAATTGCTGCCTTATAGATCCTATATCTATCTATATGAAGAAGCAATCATGTTACGAAGGGGATCCTTATTTGTACAAATGGTTCTTCGAACTTGGAACGAACATGAAGAAATTAACGATACTTCTTTCTCTTTTGAGTTGTTCTGCCGGATCGACCGCTCAAGATCTTTGGTCTCTACCCGGACCCGATGAAAAAAATTGGATCACTTCTTATAGACTCGTTGAGACGGATTCTGATCT